TCTTTTTTTTATAGATCAAAGAGCTGAAGTTTCATTCATTACTAATCATATATTATGGATAAGCTAAAAAAAAGAAATTCTAAACTAAATATAAATAAAAAAAAAAAAACAATTAAATTTAGAGGGATTCAGTACGATTTGAAATTTTTGAAAGATACTTTTTTCATATGAGCTGAGTCAATAGGATGAAAGAGTTAATGATGCAGAACTATGTACCGCGCACATCACTTAGATGGGGTCCAGAAAAACCCATAAAGTAACAACACAGGGGGAAATAAATAGAATATGAAAAGAAAATCGAAAGAAATGAATGCAAGGGGATCAGATTCTATTTGTATTATATCTGAGATGAATCTTGACTATTCGTACCCCCCAACTCCCCTAGACCAGGCTTGGGGTCTTTCAATTACTTGTAATATATAATATAGAAGAAGTAGTACCATTCTTTGTGAACGAGAGGAGACACAGTATGAACAAATAAATAAAAAGAAGAGGCAATAAAATATATTTCTTTTACATACTTTAGATACTCTTTACTCATCTATAAATATTCTATATTTATTAAATATAGACTCTATTTATTAAATAGAAAGGGGTATCTTATCTCTCCAGCCGCCACTTAGATGGATAAATATGTATCATGATCTATACTATTAATGAACATGTATGTCGACCAATTTGTAGAATAGATACTCATACAAATAACCCATGTGCCAGGAACCAGATTTGAACTGGTGACACGAGGATTTTCAGTCCTCTGCTCTACCAGCTGAGCTATCCCGACCATTCACGACGCATCATCCTCATTTTAATAGATGACTTGGGTCTATGTCAATTAAAAAGACGAAAAGGGGATTACAAAGTGTTATCCAGGCCTTGGTGGAATTTCTTAGATCTTAAAAAAAAAAGACTTTGTAAGTTTCAGTACAGTACGGGCGATAATATGCTCATTCCAATTTACAATCGGGGTTACTTGCTCAATGATGTTCATTTGTATGTGTATCATATATACCACAAGGCTTGTGAAAAGAAAAAAATTAATGAATGAGAAACATAATGAACTTTGAACCGATAACGAAATGAGAGTATAGGATAAAAAATTAGGGAATCAACTGGGCCTTTTTGGGGATAGAGGGACTTGAACCCTCACGATTTCTAAAGTCGACGGATTTTCCTCTTACTATAAATTTCATTGTTGTCGATATTGACATGTAGAATGGGACTCTATCTTTATTCTCGTCCGATTAATCCATTTTTCAAAAGATCTATCAGATTACGATGGAGTAAATGATTTGATCAATGAATATTCCATTTTTTTTTTACTTGGAATCGATTCACAACAACTCTTTCATTTTTCATATAAACATATAAAAAAAAAAAAGTATTCGGGTCGTCATTAATCATTTGGTTTGGAGATAGTATTTCAGTACGTATACGTATATATAGGTTTATTCTTCATCCTTTCTGGAGTTTCGATGGAAGGATTCCTTTACTAACGCATCGCAGCCAACTCCATTTGTTAGAACAGCTTCCATTGAGTCTCTGCACCTATCCTTTTTTATTATCACTTTCTGAATACTTGTTTGTTTTCAGAAAACAGGATTTGGCTCAGGATTGCCCATTTGTAATTCCAGGGTTTCTCTGAATTTGAAAGTTATCACTTGGTAGGTTTCCATACCAAGGCTCAATCCAATTAAGTCCGTAGCGTCTACCAATTTCGCCATATCCCCACCTTTTTTGTGATTAGGGTCTTGATGCCGCTCTTCTTTATTCGTTTATTTATATTAGGCCGTAACCGTTGAATTCATTAGATAGCAGTTCCATATTGGAAAGCGTTTTCTCCTGTTTGGGTTTATTGTCTATCTTCTTTCATCTCTATCGGTGGTCCAATAAGAAAAGATTCTATCAGTTCCGTATTCGAAATTCAATTCAATATAGATGGATATATACCACATATATCACATGTATATTATGTATACACATATATTATGTATATTATTATATATAATAATGTTATACATAAATATATTATTATATATGCTAATATGCTATGCCCCTATGTTCTATCATTTTTAGCGTGTAATTTTGAATACTTGAACGGTCGATTCGTTTTTTTTTTGTCTTAGCTTTCACCTTTCCGAATGAAAACACCAGAATGTTTCATCATGATCGGGATTGCATTTATATGGATTGCACTTTTCTTTTTCATTTTTTTCTTCTCCTTTTCTTAGGGCAGACCCTATATAACAATAACATAAATAACATAAAAAAAAGAACTAAAAAGGGATTTTTTTATTATAATATTATTTATATTTTAATGTTATAATCAAAATAATAATTACAATATTACAATGTCATTTTAATTCAAAAAAAAAATCTTACTATCTAATTAAGATATTGATTATTGATAAAAATATATTTGATAAAAAAAAAACCGAAATTATATATTAATTGCTATGTTTTATAATATTCAAATATCCGTCTTTGAAATTCTATAGTA